AGTCTAGAAATTCATTTCGGCTAATTGAACCTTCTCGAATTGTTTCTTTTTAAGAACTAAAAATATTTGTGCCAAAATAACAGATGCCAAGAAGACCAAAAGGCCTTGGACACGTAATGGATCTTGAAGTACTATTTCGGCATCTCCCTGACCAAATCCACCCACATTAGGATTACTCGTTAATGGTTGATCAAATTTGATGGATTCACCCTCTGAAACAAGAACTTCTGGTCCTGGAGGGATAATATCAACCACTTGACGTCCATCCGATGGATCTGTTATGATTATTTCATATCCCCCTTTTTCTTTTCGTATGATTTTGCTTACTATGCCCGCCCCTGTAGCATTATAAACTGTATTGTTACTCTTGCTTCCGTCGGGATAAATCTGACCCCTTCCCCTATTTCCTCCTACATATATAGGATATTTTAAGAAGTGAACATCTTTCTTAGTAGCGGGGTCGGGGGAAAGAATAGGAAAGGTGATTTCATTATATTTCTGGCCGGGGACAGGCCCTATTACAAGAATATTTTTTTTATTAGGGCGATAGCTCTGAAAAGACAAATTTCCTATCTTTTCTTTCATCTCGGGAGAAATACGATCGGAAGGAGCTAATTCAAACCCCTCCGGTAAAATAAGAACAGCCCCCACATTCAAACCCCCTTTCTTACCATTAGCAAGGACTTGTTTCACTTGCTTATCATAAGGAATTCGAACAACTGCTTCAAATACAGTATCAGGAAGTACTGTTTGTGGAACCTCAATATCCACGGGCTTATTAGCTAAATGACAATTGGCACATACAATACGCCCAGTCGCTTCTCGTGGATTTTCATAACCCTGCTGTGCAAAAATGGGATATGCACTTGAAACGGGTGCCCGAGTTATGATATATATCATGAGCGATACGGAAATAGATTGAGTAATATGTTCCTTTATCCAAGAAAAAGTATTTCTAGTTTGCATGGTCTAATCATTGGTCTGAAAATTTCTACAATAAATTGGGTAGGTCGCTAGTATAGTTTCCTATCCACGATTCTGCTATTTATTGGAATCATTTTACTGGAATACTATAGTATAAGTATAAAAATAGTCTGAAAACCGCCCGAATAGAATGTTTTTAATACTTATGTAGAACTACAAAGTAAGAAACGTTCTAATTGGATTAATATTGGTGGATGATTTATCAATCATTCATTGAATGATAAATAACTACAAGTGATGGAGATACACGATTTAAATAACGAAAAATCCAATATTTCAAAATAGTATCGAGAATAACCGGAAAAGTGGAAACAAGACCAGATATAATTTGATCATTATGACCAAATCCAAAATCTTTGTACACAGAACCAATCATTAGTTCCCAGCCGTGGGGTGAATGAAATCCGATACATAAATCAGTTAATAAAAGAATCGAAAAGGCTTTTACTGTATCACTTAAGTTATATAGGAATTCCTGAGCCCAAGAGTTAAGAATAACAAGTTCTTCATTACCTAAAATCGAATAACCACTTAGAATAACAAAACAGATTATATTTGTCGAGAAGTGTAAAATTGTATGGATACGATCCTCGTTGTGTATCTTGATTAATTGGATCGTTTCTTTGTGGATTCCTATAAGAAACTTTTGTAGATATGTCTCCGAGTATTCCTTGATCATTTCTTCCAAGAAGAGGATTTCGTCTAATTCTATGAACTTTTCTAGAATACTTTTTTCTTGAATATCATTCAAAAAAATTTCAGATTGGCCGATATCCGCCCAATTAATAACCCAAGATTCCATACTTTTAGTAAATGAGAGAGAAATCCACCAGGGCAGAAATACTATAGATGCAAGATACAAAAGAGGAGTGAAAGCTTTCTTTTTTGCCATTTTTTGCCTGTTAATTTTTAATTAACCCACTCCATTTGTCGACTTTATATAATCGAACCTTTCTTTGAAACATGAGTTGTAGACAAGGTATCAAACCTATGAATCTATTTTATTTATGATTTTGTTTTGAATCTAGAAAGAATACAGAAATAGACTAAGACTCCACTTCGAATTTGACTAAAGAAATAATACAAGTGTTTCCAGATATCTCAATTCATCAAATTCCAAACAAGTGTCTCCTTTCGATGAATAGCCGAAAGAACCCCTTATTCTATGAAAATATCCAATATTTCAAAAAAAAATTCCAACGATTCCCCATAGTCAAGAATAGACTAATTGAGAGAAAGATATTGTGATGGTCAAAAAAATGAGCGGCAAAACAAGACAGAAACAGGCCAGTTATCATTATTAAGAAAACCCATTTATTGAGTAGTAAAGAACACAAATGAAAGGATAAAAAGGTCGATTGAAAAAAAAGAATTTACAAGATATGGTTTATCTGCATCTGTTTATCCTAAACTTAGTTATAGAAAAAACAGGATTCTTGCGTTTTTTCCCTCCTGCTGAGAAAGCATTCGTTCTTCAGCCCAGTTCCTTTTCTTTCTCAAAATCAAAATACTTCAATTGGTACGCGCAAGAAATAGGCCAATTCCGCGGCTTTTTGTTCAATTTCTCGTGGAGTCAAATTCTCATCAGTACGAGTCAACGGAACAGCCCCCCGGCCTCTGATATCCATATAAAGGACAGGACGAGCAAAAATACCCTCTTTAACTTCTATTCGAACGGATTGAATATCTTTTATAAGGAATCGCAGGAATATGCGACGATTTTTTCCAGGAAATCCCCAACGAAAAATACACACTATTCCTTCCTTTCTATCAAATCGATCATAACCACTACCTACATTCCAGGAGATTGTGCACCACAAATAGGAACTAATAAAGAGACCCGCAATCCCGTAGAAAGACATCACGATCCCCTGTGGAAAAAAAATGATTTGCTGAGACGGAACAAAAGATATCAAATTTCTACCAAGAAAACTGGAAGTTCCAACCAACAAGAATCCTAATGAACCTAAAAAAACGATAAGGGCCCAGCAAAAATTACTTAGTTTTCGAGACCCCGTTATAAGTTCTATCCATATATGTTCTGATCGCCAACTCATACTTCATCCGATTGCATTTTATTGAAATTGAGAGAATACCCCAAATGATTTTGACTTTACTTTTTTTGTTTCCGAATGAACTTTCATTAACTAGCACTAGTTTGGTGTGAACTAGCACTAGTTTAATGGGAACTTTTAGGGGTAATTCATCAAATTTGTTTAGATCTAAAATAATAACATACCCCTCATATGATCCCAATATACATATTGATATACATATAGATCGACCAACTTTACATTTTAGGCATCCAGCGATCCTGATCTATTTGAAACTGGCTAGAATTGAGTTACCTATAGATCATTTTCTGCAGGCATAAGAGCTTTTTCCTTTATGTTCGGCAGAAATCACATGTTCTACCATATTTTCTTTTCCGAAATAAATATCTATGTTATGCTACAAGTATAAGTTTCAAAAAAAAAACGAATGAGATTGGGCCCCCTCAGATCTAAACAATCTTGTTTTTTTGAACATGAAGAAATAAAGAAGCCATTGCAATTGCCGGAAATACTAGGCCTACTAAAGGCACAAAAATAGAGGGAAAGTGGAAAGTTGTCATAAAATGGGGTACCTCGGTTTATTATTTGTACCTGTTCTTATTTTTTTTAATATCATATTTTATATTTATACTAATTATAATTAATAATTGTAATTATTATGAATTCGTAGTTATTATTAATTCGTAGTTATTATTAATTAATTCAATTTGAAAATTTTTCATTAGAGATATTAAGTATCTAAGTGAGTATATAGAATAAGTCCAAGGAATGTAGAACTAAATAAATGAACTTATTCATCTATCTACATGAAAGATACATATGATAATTCATTTTTTTCTTCGTTTCTTTGTGTTTTGTTCTTGTCTTCGAATTTAATAAAGAAAGAGTTATCCGCAACTTTTGATTTTGATTCTTTCTACAATTAGATCTTAAGTCGCCAAAGAAAACTCCCTTTTTAGTTACTTTGATTCGGATAAGCTAAGATTCGGATAAGATTCGGATAAGCTAACTACTTGTTTGCTACAAATAAAAAAATGGAACTTAGTGCACTTTACTTGATTGAATTCGAATTCAAAGGAAAGAAGGCGTGGAGCTTAAATAACTCACTCAGAACACTTTTCAAAAGATTACGCGGTACGATTAGGTCGAATAAGCCCTTCTGGAATAAATATTCAGCCGCTTGTGAACCTTCGGGTACTGTTTTATTCAATGTTTGTTCAATTACTCTTTTACCCGCAAATGCAATGTAGGAATTTGGTTCGGCAATAATAATATCTCCCAACATACCAAAACTGGCTGTTACCCCACCAGTAGTAGGAGATGTAAGGATTGATACATACAATAACTTTTTATTTGATTGATAATCATATAAAGCAGACGATATTTTAGCCATTTGCATTAGGCTCAAACTCCCTTCTTGCATGCGCGCTCCCCCCGAAGCGCACACTATAATAAGAGGTAGAAATTGATTGGTAGCGTACTCAATCAAGCGGGTGATTTTCTCCCCGACTACGGATCCCATACTACCCCCCATAAACTGAAAATCCATAACCCCAATTGCTACAGGAATACCATTTAGTTGACCTATGCCTGTTTGAACCGCCTCAGTTAATCCTGTCTTTCTTTGATAAGAATCAATCCGATCTTTATAAGGCTCCTCCTCCGAATGAAATCCAATGGGATCCAGAGAGACCATGTCTTCATCCATAGGGTCCCAAGTACCGGGATCGATCGAAACTTCGATTCTTTCTGAACTACTTATTTTCAAATGGTATCCACACTGTTCACAAATATTCATTTTTGATTGCAAAAATTTCTTATAATTTAATCCATAACAATTTTCGCATTGAACCCACAAATGCCTGTATTTTTGAGTTGCATCGAGATCACTAGACCTTTCTCTTAGTTCACTTTTAGTTTTACGTTTATCAAAAATGCACCTAGAAATGTAACCGTCACTAC